GGACCTATCACTAAAATACCCCTAGAGGGGGATAGCGCTAGGCGGAACGAAAAGGGTTTCGGGTTTCCATGAGATGGGAAATGAAAACTATTGGCCCCACACGAGGTTTGTGAATAAGTGATTGTCTGATAATGAGCAAGGAATATCCGTCTTTCTGCTAAACAGGATGTATTGAACTCATAATTCATTAGATCCTTTTGATGAATGTCAACTAAGTATCGTAAGTAAATTGCTCCCGCTTGTTCAAACATTTGATAACCATAGTCACTCTTTACTAAACGATCAATATGAGTCAGACTCCATAGAATTTGATCAATCCCTTTTTCTGGCCTTAGGGTGGAGAAATGAAACGAGTAAACTCTCTCTTCATCCAAAAACCAATCACAGGTATCGATCCAGGATTCTATTTCATCATGAGTCTGAAACCTTTGCCCTTTTCTTATCCATGAATAGATCTCTTTACTTGTATGACTTAGATATCTCGTATTTCTCGAAAAAGTGATTCGATTGATGGGATTTGGTATGATACTTATGAGATCGATGAGATTGAAAAAGATCTTCTGTAGAAATTTGACCCCATAAGCGGGACCACCACCAAATAGCGCAAAACCCAGTATTTCCGCTAGAAAATCTTCTAATTGTTCCCGAGCAACTAGAAAGAGATCCTTTAACCAGAAAGAATTCGGTTCAGGTTTAGGATACCCATCCACAAGTTTGTACACCTCAATCGTGTATGATGGAATCATCAAAGATTTTATCCTCTCGAACTCTGTCTGTAACTCACTAGAGTCTAGGGAAACAGAGAAAAGAAGTACCTGAACGAGACATCCAGCAAGAAGAAGAAGTAAAAGGCTTGAATAGAGGAACTCCCGAATATTTGGCGAGCTCAGATGTGTCGATATCAATGGTGACTCATTATTTCGATGAATCATTTCTTCGACCCGAAGAAGCCTACGGAAACACTTCCACGAAATATCACTTGAAATCTCATCACTTATCGGTGTCCACAATCCCCACAATTTGAGCTTAAGAGCTCGCCATTTTAGCTTAAGAATTCGCCATGCTGATCTGTGCATAATATAATGAAAAATGGATACAAATTTGTGACTGCTACTTAGCATCGGCAATAGGTCTGAAAAAGCATCTAAAAATAGAAAATTTAGATATTTGTACCCTGTCGAAGTAAAGAACCATGGCATATATGTTTGGAATAGATTCCATTTTGATAGAGTTGAAAAAGCACTATCTCGTTGAAAGGTTCTATCCATCTGCCCTTTCTCAACGTCTTTCTTTAGCCAATTTCGCCAAAGACGCAATTTTTGACTCGTTTCGGGCGGTAAATATTTATCAGAACGTGGAGTGTGAATCAAACCCATGTTTGAATTGAAATTGAGATACTGATGCAAGTTCTTCCTTTCTGAATCAGATAGATTCATATCTGAAAGAGGTTGACAATAAGTTCTTTCCAAATTGACTATTTCTTTCTCTGTTAGTGGTGTTCCAGAAATGTCTGCGATCGAGTAAATAGTTCTACGAACGAATAGATCGGATCGAATTGGAAAATGGAAAGATTTGTACAAGTTATACCTTTCGTTACCCCTTTGTGGAAAATCGTTAGGTATGAATATGTTAGATACCTGTGACTCGATTGGTGAAATAGTATCTCTCTCAAAAAAAGCATGTTTTTTTTTACCGACGCACAAAGAAAATTTTTTGTTGCGAATGAACAAGATATTGAGGAATTGTCTATACGTAAAATCATAATTCTTGATACGGGCCTTTTCCATAGAAAAAGGGAATCTTTTGTTACAATAGAAGAAGAAGTGGTGTGGATTATTCAAGAATCGAAGTCGATTTGCTTTATAAAAAGAAGATATCAATGAACTTCTATGAAATGCTTTTACGGGATTCAGCCAATTTTCTTGATCGCAGGATATCGTTGAGAAATAGGAATCCGTGTTATCAAAGGATTTCCTGCGATTCTTTCTAGTATGGGAGTCAATCATCCACTTCCACTTTGGTATCTTATTGAACAAAAAGGGTGATATTGTTCCTCCATTGATCAATAATTGAGGTTTTTGGGAAGTATCATGATCATCCGCTTTCCATTTTTTCAAATGAACGATTGGAAGACCTAGTGATTTTAACAACGGATTGCAGAGTTGATCATTCGGACCTTTCAATTCCACAATGTGGATCTCGGACCTATGAATGGGCATATTCCTTAAACTCACAAAGAAAAAAGGAAGTGAGTTAGACAAAAAGAGAATCAGCTTTGACAATGACTTAGCAATTTTTTTTTTGTTGATAACCTTAGACCAATCAATCCAATATTGATTAATACGTAATCGACCGAAGACTACTTGAACTTGAAAACGGCTTTTCTGCTCAGAAACGAAATGTTCCTGGAAATTTTTGCTCCCGTTGAAACATTTGTCTCTATATGCATCAGGATCCCGATTCGTGGATCTCTCGCTTCGAGAAATCAAAATAAGAGAAT